CATGAATAATTTTTTTTTGTTCTTTCATTTTAGCATTCTAAGTAAAACCCCTAGAAGTATCAACTAATGTAGGAAGAGTGATATCAACTACTCCGTCCCTTTTCGTTGACAAATAGGAAATTCCGAATACAATTCGGTAATCATAAAGATTACCATATATAACACAAAATTTCTCCGCCGATTCCTTGTAGTCGAGCCTCTCGGTCTGTCATTATACCTCGAGAAGTAGAAAGAATTACAATTCCCATCCCGCCTAGAATTCTAGGAATTCGTTGATAGTTAGAATAGATTCGTAGGCCAGGTCTACTAATCCGTTTTAAATTTAAAATAGTTCTAGACGGTCCTTTCCTGTTCCTTCTATGTCGTAGGGTTAAAACCAAAAAATCTTTGTTGTTTTCCTGATGTTTTCTCACGTTTTCGATAAAACCTTCTCGTAAAAGTATTTTAACAATGTTTTCGGTGATGTTAGTAGATGCTATTCGAACCGTCCCTTTTCTATTCATGTCGGCATTTCGTATAGAAGTTATTATGTCAGCAATAGTGTCCCTACTCATGATAAATTTAAATTATCCTTTCCTCCCATTTTTGATATAATCAACATGCTTTTATTTAAATTTATTATTATTTTATTTATTTATTATTTCTATTTATTTAAATAGTATTTAAAAATACTTTAATTATGTTAAATAAAGGTATATGCGTGAGATACAATCTAATTTCATGCAAATACTATGTATAATATAACTATCATCTTATAATACCTCAGGTGCTAATGAAACTATTTTAGTGAAACTTAACTGTCTCAATTCTCGGGCAATCGCACCAAAAACTCGAGTTCCTTTTGGATTTCCTTCTTGATCAATAACAACTGCAGCGTTGTCATCATATCGTATTATCATACCGTTGTCACGTTTAAGTTCTTTACAAGTACGTACAATTACAGCTCGGATCACTTCTGATCTTTCTAGAGGTGTATTTGGTAATGCTTCCTTGATCACAGCAACAATAATGTCACCGATATGAGCATATCGTCGATTACTAGCTCCAATGATTCGAATACACATTAATTCTCGAGCCCCGCTGTTATCCGCTACATTCAAATGGGTTTGAGGTTGAATCATATCATTTTTGAATCTGTTCTTTCAATGGAAAGCAAAGAGTGAAGGAAAAAAAAGAAATATTCTTTGTCCAAAAAAAAAAGAACCCTGCAATTGTTTTTTTTATCCCCAAGACCTTTTTCTTTGGTTCTACGTTCCTATCTATCCCAAAATAATGAATTGAGTTCGTATAGGCATTTTTGAGGCCGCTATTGAAATAGCCTTTCTGGCTATATTTTCTGCTACTCCGCCCATTTCATAAAGTATTCTACCGGGTTTAACGACAGCTACCCAATATTCGGGTGATCCTTTACCCGAACCCATACGTGTTTCTGTAGGTCTTACTGTAACTGGTTTGTCTGGAAATATACGGACCCATATTTTTCCACCACGCCGCACATTTCGTGTCATTGCTCGTCGCCCTGCTTCTATTTGTCTAGATGTGATCCAAGCCGGTTCAAGTGCCTGAAGAGCATATTTACCGAAAGAAATACGATTGCCTCGATAAGATATCCCTTTCATTCTTCCTCTATGTTGTTTACGAAATCTGGTTCTTTTGGGGTTATAGTTGATGCTTCTTTTTCAATTCCATCTCTACTACAAAACCGGACATGAGAGTTTCTTCTCATCCGGCTCCTCGCGAATTAAAGAATTCAAATTTAATGAAAATATACTGAATTTTGGATTCTTTTTTGAGATTTCATCTAATCTATTAGAAATTTCTATATCTTGTTTGGATATCTACTTAAACATTTATTTTAGTTTATTTCTAGATAATTTTTTTCTTTATATTTTATATTTATATATAAATAATGTCTTTTTTTTTTATAACGAATCTTTATTTTGTTTTGTCTTTTATCATATTGGATCAAACAAGATTGACTAATCTAAAAAAAACCTTCGCGGGCGAATATTTACTCTTTCAATATCTATTTCAGTTGTAGGGTTAGATCATAATTTCTCGGAATAAATGAATTGGCCCGGTTCGTTCCGCCATCCCACCCAATGAATTATTAGGATTCGTTTTTCAATAGAATCTTCTGTATTCAAAGGTTCCGTCGTTCCCATCGCTTCTCAATTAATGGTTAGGTTTGAATTCTACAATGGAGCCCTCATGAAATTTGTTCTTGAGTCAATCTTCTCAGTCTTTATTGGCTCGAGGCTCTTGATTTTTTTTTATGAACAGATTTATCTAGTTATGGGTGAATCAGTATTGATGCGTTCTAACACTGCCTTTTCTGAGATGACTCATAAACCTTACATATATTGGAATGATTGATATATCAATGATATTCTTTTTCTTTCTTTCTCTCACCCCTTCATTTATCTGCATACTTTTCTATCAAAATCAGATTGGTTTTTTTATGCAAAAAAAATTTCAGTTGCTACAATGATATGACCAA